AATATCTATCCATTTATAATCTTCCTCCAATTGGATTAATGGATCGTCCAATTGGAAATGATAACAGAATGCATAGGTTGTTAGAAGGAGTTCTAATAAACATATACAAATAGTATACCATCTAAACATCTTATTTCCTCTATGAGGAAAAAAGAAAATTGAGGAACCCGCGAATATCGGCAAAACAACAAGTATTGTTAACCAAGGAAAATAACTCGTGATAAAGACAAGATATGTTTTGACCAGAAAAGCCCGTGCTCGAAATAATAAATTTTATCGAGTACGGGCTTTTGTCGGTAAAGAGGAATCAAATGATTCAAGTGGAGTTTTTTGTAACGTATCAATAAGATAGACCCATGCTGCGAGTTGTTTCATGCCATAAATAAACACGGACACTCAAAAAATCTGTTGGGCAGGCGGATTCACATCTCTTACAACCTACACAGTCCTCGGTTCTTGGTGCGGAAGCAATTTGCTTAGCTTTACATCCGTCCCAAGGTATCATTTCCAATACATCTGTGGGGCAGGCTCGTACACATTGAGTACACCCTATACATGTATCATAAATTTTTACTGAATGTGACATTGGATCTATAAATTCCAGTTTTGAGCATAAAAAATTTTCGATCTGGTAAAATAAAATTAGTAGTAAATGAATCATACATTTACATTTATATTGTAGGCACCAGACGAAGCAGTGGTTTATCCAAATTTGAAGAATCAATATATTTCTAAATCTGTTCATGAGAAAAGTCCAAGAGACTTTGATTTCTCTTTCAACAACCATGATCATGCGAGTTGCGCATGTGAATTCAAATTGACCACCAAATTGGTCAATATTTCAATATTAATTCAAAGTATTTATTCAATATGAAAATATTTATTATTCAATAGTAAATTAATTCAATACTAAATATATTAATATATATATATTTAATAATATATTTATATATTTATAATAATATAATAATAATAATAATAAAAATAAATTAATTAAAATAAATTAAAATAATAAAATTATAATAAAAAAAATAATAAATAAGTATATTAATTATTATATAAGATATTATATAATAATATGATAATTATAATAAAATTATTAATAATAACATATTAATTCTAATAAAATTAGATTAGAATAAATTTAAATACATATATAAATTTTTTTTTTTAATATTATATTATTAAATATTTAATATAATAGAATATCTAATAGATTAATATTCTATGTGATATTACATATCTTATGATCATAACTAATTATTCAACAAATTCGATTGATTGATACGAGTTGATTTTCTGTTACGATGGATTGATGAAACAATAGCTAACCCAATAGCTGCTTCAGCAGCCGCAACAGCTATAACAAAGATTGAGAAAATGTCGCCTTTTAATTGGCGACTATCAAATATATCAGAAAATGTTACGAGATTGATATTAACCGAATTGAGTATAAGTTCAAGACACATAAGTGCTCTAACCATCTTTCGACTTGTGATCAATCCATAGATACCGATAGAGAATAAATAGACACTCAAAAAAAGTACATGCTCGAACATCATTGACTAACTCCTTATCAATCTCGATTCATTTCAATATGAACAAACAATTCAACCGATTCGATTGATTAGAATAGAACGATTACAGAATAAAAGAAGGTATTGGCAATAGATAGGTTTAATTAAAAACCTTATAAAAACCTTAAACCTTTCCATTTATTTTATTTATTTAGAATTTATAAATCTTAGAATTTATAAATCTTAGAATTAAATTCTAAGTATTTATTATTGACGAGCCATAGTAATTGCACCTATCAAGGAAACTAAAAGAATTATGGAAATGAGTTCAAACGGAAGATAAAAATCTGTTGATAAATGAATCCCAATTTGTTGAATGTTACTTATTAGGTCCTGTTCTATAATCTGGCTTGATCTTGTAGTCCAAAAAATTCCGTACCATGACGTATCTGGGATAATAGTAATTAGTGAAAAAAGAATACTTGTACAAACCAGTGAAGTGACTCCATCTCCAATGGTCCAAAAATAGGAATCATTGGAATATTCTGAACCATTCATGAACATTACAGCAAATATGATTAAGACATTTATGGCTCCAACATAAATAAGGAGCTGTGCGGCAGCTACAAAATAGGAATTCGATAGAATATAGAATAAGGATATACAAACAAGAACCAATCCCAACGAAAAGGCAGAAAAAATGGGATTGATAAATAATACTACTCCCAGACCTCCTAATACAAGAACTGATCCAAAAAATACTACAAGAATATCATGTATTGGTCCAGGTAAATCCATTATTAAAATGATAAATTAATAAATAAGTCGAAATATTTCATGACCTTACTGAATGGTGCAGAAAAGGAAAAGGGGTAACCCCTTTTTTTCTTGTATATGGTACATTCCTAATTGAATTAAAACTTTTTTATATGTATTAATGTAGATATAGATAAAATTCTCGAGAAAAGAGTAACGGGGATTGTATATTTCGAAATCATCACGAAAAATAGATTCTCAGTTTAAGTCAAAGAATAATTCTCAACAATCAATAATTATTAGTTATTATTTGTAGTTACTGACCAAACAAAATAAAAAAGCTTGGGTCTTTTATATCAAAACAAAATCTTAGTAATTGGTAATCGTTCTTGAATCAAAGGGGTTATCTTTGTCTATTTTGATTTGAGTCGAATTCATAACTGTTTGAATTGTGTAATCTCCAATTATTGACATTGGTAACCGACCCAAAGCAATTTGATTATAATTCAATTCGTGACGATCAGAAGTAGAAAGTTCATATTCTTCAGTCATTGATAAGCAGTTTGTTGGACAATACTCGACACAATTACCACAAAATATACAGACCCCAAAATCAATACTATAATTAAGCAATTGTTTTTTTTTAATATCTCTTTCAAATCTCCAATCAACAACGGGTAGATCTATCGGGCATACACGAACACATACTTCACAAGCAATACATTTATCAAATTCAAAGTGGATTCGACCACGGAAACGCTCTGATGTGATCGATTTTTCATAAGGATATTGAATAGTTATAGGTAAACGATTTGTGTGAGATAAGGTAATTACGAAACTTTGACCAATATACCTTGCAGCTCGTATTGTTTGTTGACTATAATTCATGAACCCAGTCACCATAGAGAACATATTGTAAATATCCAGGAAAAAATTGATGTTTCTTTCTCTTGTTTGAAAGAGGTTATGAATCTGGAATATCGTTATCGTATTTTCTTATTTATAGTGAAACAAGTTGGGAAGAAGTTGTCAATAATAGATTACCTAAAGAAATAGGTAAAAGAAATTTCCATCCAAGATTTAATAGTTGGTCCATTCTTATCCTAGGCAAAGTCCATCTTGTTGTGATAGGAATGAGCAGAAACAAATAAGCTTTAGCTAATGTAATAAAGATACCAATTGTAATTCCAAAAACTCCGGCCATTTTATTTATTCCGAAAAGTTCAGGAATGGATATGTACGGAATAGAAAAATTCCACCCACCTAAGTAAAGAACTGTTACAAATAATGAAGAAAGTAATAGATTTAGGTAAGAAGCAATATAAAATAAACCAAATTTGATACCTGAATATTCGGTTTGATAACCTGCTACTAATTCCTCCTCTGCTTCCGGTAAATCAAACGGCAATCTCTCACATTCGGCTAGAGAAGAAATTAGAAAAACAATAAACCCTATAGGTTGACGCCACAGATTCCACCCCCAAAAACCATATTTTGACTGTGCTTCAACTATATCAACTGTACTTGAACTATTAGATAATCATAGTCGATAATAACATCACTGTTCCCATCGCTATTACAAAACCGTACATGAAACTTCAGCTTCATACGGCTTCTCTATGGCCACAAATAAATGTAAGGACTGGTTCGGTATTTTCGCCCTCTTTGGAGGATAGATCGAATAAAGATACATCGGAGAGTCCCAAATTAGACCAATGGAATTCTGTCCGCTAGAATAAGAAAAAAAGTGCTTTCGAATTGATCTCATCCTTATAATGATAATTTTTCTTTGTTCGGTAATAACTTAATCTTTCAATAAAATATTCGTTATCAATATATATATATATAGGCATTAGTTCATGAATCATGATAAGAATTCCGTATGTATGAATACGGATATAGGAAAGAAAGAATAAATAAAGATCTTTTTTTATTTTATAAAAATTTTTATTCATTCATTCGATTATTGCATTCCATTTCTTTTGTTCCTCTTCTTCTGTCTCAGAAGAAGGTATTTAGAAAAAAAAAATAAAGGATTAATTCGTTCTTGATAGTCATTTCTTTAATCAGTGAATAGGAGCATACTCGAGATCGGAATCGTAGGGAGGTACTTCTTGATCATTTCTACCAACTTAAAGCCCTTATTATGATTCGTTTTATGCAGAAATATCTCTTTTTTTGATACCTTACATTATCCCCATTACTAATCCTTTGTGTACCTTGGTGTTCCTAACTGTCCACCGATTTTTGATTGATCCCCGGTATGTTAATACATACAAGGCAGTAGTGGAAACTCCATACAGTTGATCTTTTGCACCCGCTTCAAGATATGATGACTAATCAAAGAATCTCAATCTTGGGGTAAACAGTTTACGCTGCTTATGTTTACTTTAACTTCATTCTTGTACATAGGGAATGAGATTTTCTCTTCTTACTGCAAATTTATAAGCTGTTTTGTTTCACTCATATAACTATCTGGTTTAACTCATCGATGAATAAAAAAAATATCTATTCAATACATTCAACCTCTTTTCTTTATTTATTTCTAGGAAAGAGGTAAAAGTTCATGTTCCAACGAATCACACGTAGAGATATTGATAACACACATAGAGTTAATGGTATTTCATAACTAATAGATTGAGCAGCAGCTCGTAGACCACCTGAAAAAGAATATTTATTATTCGATCCATATCCTGACATAAGAAGCCCAATAGGGGCAATACTTGAAATGGTGATCCATAAAAAAACACCTATACTGAGATCACCTAAAACAAGGCGGTACCCAAAAGGAATTACTAAATAACTTAGTAGAATTGATATGACCGCTATAGACGGTCCGACACTAAACAAACGAATATCTCCTCTAGATGGGAGTAGGTCCTCCTTAAAAAGTAATTTAGTCCCATCTGCTAGAGCTTGAAGAATTCCCAACGGACCAGCATATTCAGGCCCAATACGTTGTTGTATCGTTGCAGATATTTCTCTTTCTAACCACACAATTACTAGTACCCCTATTATGATTCCAAATATAAGGGTAAAAATGGATACAAACATCCATATGAGTCCATAGATTTCTTTTATGGATTCCAATGTAGAAAAAGAATTGATAGCTTGTACTTCTGTCGTATCAATTATCATTTCAACGATCAACTTCTCCCATAATAATATCTATACTACCTAGTATCGTCATGATATCGGCCAATTTCATTCTTTTAACTAGCTGAGGAAGAATTTGCAAATTGATGAAACCGGGTGGACGAATTTTCCATCTCCAGGGGAAAATGCTATTATCCCCTATCAAATAAATTCCTAATTCTCCTTTTGGGGCTTCTACTCTGACATAAAGTTCTTGTTTCGACAATTCAAAATTGGGTGAAGGTTTTTTACTAATAAATCTATATTCAAAATCATTCCATTCGGAATTTTTTGCTCTATCAAAGCGTCGGACTTCTAAATTCTCATAGGGACCTCCAGGAATTCCTTCTAGAGCCTGTTGAATAATTTTTATAGATTCCCCCATTTCACCTATTCGTACTAAATAACGAGCTAATGAATCTCCTTCTTTTTGCCATTGGACTTCCCAATCGAATTCATTGTAACACTCATAATGATCAACTTTACGAAGATCCCATTGGATTCCAGAAGCTCGTAACATTGGTCCTGATAAACCCCAATTTATTGCTTCCTCTCCACCAATAATGCCCACTCTTTCAACTCGTTCCAAAAAAATGGGATTCCGTGTAATAAGTTTTTGATATTCAACAACTCCTGTTAAAGAATAATCGCAGAAATCCAAACATTTATCTATCCAGCCATGAGGTAGATCAGCAGCTACTCCTCCGATGCGGAAATAATTATGCATCATTCGCATACCTGTGGCGGCTTCGAATAAATCATATAACAATTCTCTCTCTCTGAAAATATAGAAAAAAGGAGTCTGTGCACCGATATCTGCCATAAAAGGTCCAAGCCATAACAAATGAGAAGCTATACGGCTCAGCTCCAGCATAATTACTCTGATATAACTGGCTCTCTGAGGTACTTGAACATTTTCCAATTGTTCTGGTGCATTTACCGTTATTGCCTCTGTGAACATAGTAGCTAAATAATCCCAACGTGTTACATAAGGAAGATATTGTATAATTGTTCGGTTTTCTGCTATTTTTTCCATCCCTCTGTGTAAATATCCCAATATGGGTTCACAATCAATAACATCTTCACCATCGAGAGTAACGATCAGTCGAAGAACACCATGCATTGATGGGTGGTGAGGACCCATATTGACTATCATGAGATCTTTTCTTGTAGCCGGTATAGTCATATTTTTTCTTCCTTAATTCATTATTCCACGAATTCCTCAAAACGAGGTTCATCAAAATGAAAAATCTAATAAAATAACTATTAAAAAAAATTCAAACGATTAAATTAACGAGTTTTTGGCTCCCGAATATCCAACTGATCCATTAATTTCTTATAACGGACTCTATTTTTCTTTGACAAATAAGCCAGGAGCCGTTGACGTTTTCCCAGAATTATTCGTAGACCCCTTTGGGATAAAAAATCTCTTTTGTGCAATTCCAAATGTGAAGTAAGTCTACGTATCTTACTGGTGAAACTTAATACTTGAAATTCAACAGAACCCTTGTTTTCTTCTTTTTCTTCTTGTGAAATAACCGAGATGAATGAATTTTTGATCATAAAAAAATTTTTCTATCTTTTTTTCTTTCCCATGTATTTATTTTACTTTACCGAATCGATCAGGAAAAATCAAAATAATAATCTTTATGCCAGTTATTTCAATCTAGTACACACAAAAATTTTGATTTTTTCCTATTTTCTCTTTCTTTTCTACCCAAATTTTCAATTTGGGTAGAAAAGAAAGAGAAAATACATTTCTACATTCATGGAAGAGAATGATTTCTTTGTACCTAAAAAGATTCTGCCGATTTCGTCCTAGATCCAATTAAGTTGATACGCCATTAGATCCGTGTCATGTACCAGAATGTAATACAGCGTATATGTATATCTTTCGGCTTTCATCTACCGAAAAATATCACAGATATATATGAAATATACTATTAACAAATTCTGAATCGTGGATACATATATATCCTTGACATACTGAAACGATTGCCATTATTGGTATTAAACCAATAGCGATTCATACAAGCTAAATCTTCTAATCGGTAATTGGGCCAAAGAAACAATTTGCATTTAATGAATTTATTTGTATCTGTATTAGTATTAAAATGCTTGTCCTCATTCAAAAATTTTCCAGAGTTTCTTATGTTGTTTTCATTGCAAAATACTGGATTTCTATCCACAAAATTCCAATTACGAGAATTAAAACAAATTAGAATTCTCAATTCTCTACGACGTCTAGGAGATAGAATATTTTCAGGAACAAAGAAATCATAATTACTTTTGTCTCCATCCACAAGCATATTGTCGTGTCTTGCAACGGATTTATCCAAATTCTTCTTATCAACATATCTTTTTTTTATGCATTTTCTGTTAGTTTGGTGCTTCATTTTATCGATCAATGAAATACCTAGGGTTTGATATATAATAAATTTTCCATCCCTTTTTATAGATAAACGAATCGGTTCGATAATCAATACTCCCCTTTTTATCAATTCTGTAAGAGCTAGATGTTTCTGAATTAGCATTACATCCAGATGCATTTCTCCTCTTTGAATCGAGGATATAGCAATTTTCCTTGGATTTATCAGTCTAAGTAGGAGACAGTATACCTTGATATTATTGATCATTCTTTGATTCAAGGAGTCATCCCATCTTAATTGAAAAAGGAAATATTTTTTCAGGAAGAAATCTAGTTCTGCTTCCTTCTTTTTCTTGGATTGTTTTTTCTTTTTACCCTTTTTAATGTCTGATCCCGCGTAATTGTCTTCAACATTTTTTTTTTTGTTTTGTTTTCGTATATCTGATCCAAGATTTTCTTGTCCCTGTTGTTCGTTTTTTTCTTGGTTGGAATTTTCTAATTTAAGATATTCTTTTTGATTAGATGATATCTGAAGATTTTTTTTTTTATTTTGATTTATGTTGATGCTTTTATTTTGACTAATATTTTCATAGAAATAAAAATGAAAAAGAAGTAATTTGATTGGTATGATCCATGGTTTAATCTTATATGCATCAAAAAGTGGCACAAATTCTGGGAAGAACCGGGGTTCTAGATTTGATATGGTACGATAAACCTTTTCTTGATTCATTCCCATCCAATCAAAAAAGTGTTTTTTTTGATGGGATGGTTTAATTCCTTGATGAATTGTAAGAGAAAAAATATCTTTTTTTTTCAATTTTTTGATAATTTTGTTTTCAGTCTTAGTATTTTTCTCAATTTTGGTGCTGATATGCGTATTGGTCCAGGTCTCAATGTCGATATTTTTTCTAAGACAAATATGGAGAATTCTACAATCAAAATATTTTCTATCCAGATTTTTATGTGTAGCAATAATATATTCCTTTTCTAGATAATTACTAATAGCTATACTTACCAATACATAAAATGATTCGGGTTTCAGTGTATTGAAATTGTATGGAATTTCTTGGTCTCCTTTTACTTGTAATGTTGATTCATAAATATATGAGTCCTTCCTATTCCCATAATTCATATATTTATGTGATAAAAGATAATATCTGTAGTGTTTTTTAAATTTTTCTTTTTGACTCGTCAATGAATCCACTGCCACCGCATAGTAATTTTGTTTCATGTAATGAATTAATTGGTCTTTTTCTTTTTTATGTAAATCAAATTTAATTGAGTTTTTATTTTGAATCGTAGAACGTTGGTTGATTCTATTTCGCCATTTTTGAGGTACTAATCGAGACCATTTTGTCTGAGATAAATTGTATTGATAATGGCCTTTTAACCAGTTTTTCCATTCATTTTTTCCAGACTTATAAATTTTCTTTTGCTTTGATTTGGAATCAAATATTCCTCGTGTCATACAATAATCCTTGATTTTATCCTTAATAAAAGAATGGGTCCTGGGATATTGAAGTACAGATCTCAAGTGATACTTGTTAAGTAATTGGGTTTGTGATAATTTGTAAAATACATATGCTTGGGACAAGGAGGATAAATCATAATTATAATAATAAATATTTGAATAATAATAATAAATATTTGAATTATTATTACTGATATTAGTATTATAAAACGATTTTTTTATAGTCGAAATAAAGTTCATTGTATTTTGATCTCTTTCATCAATTCCTTCTCGATTTGTTTCATCGTTGTAAATCGATTTTGTGATAATTTTTTTTGTTGATTCAAAGAAAAATTGTGCATTGATCCTAAAAATAGTAATCATACGTAGAAAGATATCTATGTATATTTTTTCAATGAATGATTTCATAAAAAAATTTAATTTACGTATAAATCGAATCTTTTTTCTTTTAAATATCTGCAAAATATGTTTCTGTGATTCCGATTTTTTATCATCACAAGTTAGAACTATTTTTTTCTTGTCTTTTGTGATTCGTTCTAGTTCTATTTGATTCCTGATTGTGACTGTCCTATCAGCAAGATCCTTTATTTTTTTTTCTATGAGTGAGTAATTTGCCCAATTCATGGATCGAATTCGAATGGTTGATTCGCGAATAATCTTATTATTTATTTTAGAATCTCTTACATTTTCATTCGGTTTATATACTTTTACCTTCCTCAATTCAAATAAGAAAATGGGGTTTACTTTTTCAAGTTCCTTCATTTTTTGTTTTATAACTAGAACTATTTTGATAATCCATCTTTTTTTTTCTTTAAAAACTTTTAGAACGAAAAAAAAATTCTTTTTTACTTTTCTAATTATTTTTCTAATTATTTTTTGGAGTTCTTTATAAATGGGTTCAAAAAAAGAAGGTCGTTTTCGGGGAGAACCAAAAGGAACTTCTGCTTCCATTCCCCAAATTGTTAAAAAACAAAAATTTGCTTTTTTTCCTTTTTTTTTCATTGGATCTCTATGATGAGATCGTATTTTAGATCTTCGCCAAGGTTTAAGAAAGAAAGGAAATAGAATCTTTATCTGAATACCGTCTGTTAACCAATCTTTTGGAAATTCTGTTTCCGATAATTGAACACCGTTATAGGTGCATTTAACATGCATTTCTCTATTCCATTCCTTCAAATCCTCATACCACTCGGGGAATTGGAATAATAACATACGGCCAATATTTTTAGCTATTATCAATGAAGGCAATACAATGTATTTTCTAAGAAAGGATTGGGTTACTAACATCGAACCTCTTATTGCTTGAGCAAATATAATGTTATCCCAAGTTTCTGATATTGCTATCCGTTCATTTTCCTCTTTTTTCTCCTCGTTTTTTTTTTTCTTTTCTTTTGTCTCTTCCTCCTCAAAATTGGAAATTTTCAATTCCGGTTCTCTCTCGACCGAATTCCTAAAAATGAGATTCATCATTTTAGAGATATCAAAAGAAGAAAAAAAAAATGTTTTGTCTATTCGATCCAAAAAAAGTGGGGAATGCACATTTGCTTGAAACATTTCCCAAGTAACTGTTTTACGTCTTTGAGTACGCATGGATCCTTTTATTATATCCCTACGAAAATCCGATTGTTGCGAGTAGCGTATCAAAGCCACTTCTTCTGCTTGATCACTATTACTAGTATTATTCGTATTAGTAATAGAATTGGTATTATTCTCATTATCAGTATAAATTACCACACGTTTGGCTTTTCTTGAACGAATTTCATGATCTTCCGTCGATTTTTCCTCATTTTCTTCCTCCTGTTCTTCCAGAACATTGGTCAATTTATATGACCATCGAGGAACCTTTTTACTGATTTCTTCTATTCCAATAGATTCATTTCTAGTTGTTGTTTGATCATTTGGATCAATTGTAATTATATCGAATACAAATTTCAAAGATTTTGCTTGACTTTCTGAATCAATTTTTCTTTGTTCTGCCAATAAAGAACAGTAAAAATTGGGTATGAATTCAAAAGAAAATGAAGTTAAGGAATTACCAATATAATTAAAAAATGATTTACCACCATCAAGCGAATTCTTTTGATGTTCAAATTCTCGGAAATTATTAGGAAGTAGCCCGTGGATCTTATTTATCCAAAGACTTTTTATGGAAGATTCCATATAAGGGATTAAATCATTCATGATTGTACGTAAATCAAATTTTTTTATTGCCCCACGGCATGGTCCGCTCAATAAAGGATCATATGTTTTGGTCAAGCATTCTTGTTCATTCTCATGATTGCAAAATCTAGTCCTTTTTTCGAGCATATCTAGAGCAAAAAATCCCTTTTCTTTTTTTTCTTTTTCTAGAGCTTTTATTCGACTTATTAATTCATTGCTCAAGTTGTATTTTTTTTGTTCATTGGTATAAACCCAATAATTATACAGGTCTCCATGGGATAATTTTTTTGTCGTGTACAAAGACATTTTTCGTTCTATCATTTCCGAAAAAGTCGATAAACTAGGTGGATATGTAAAAGATATTTTTTTTTTCCCATTACTTGGACATGTATAAAAAAAATATTGTGACATTTCATTTCGTACAGCATTTTCAAACCGATCATTTTTTATATATCGCAATGGACAATTCCATCGTTTATAATCGAAAAGAAAAGTCACAAGAGGTTTTTCAAACCAGAAATAAGTCTTTTCATTTTTCTCTTCTTTAAGTCTTCCCAATTCCCAATTATCTTGATACCTATCAAGATAAGAATCTTCGTAAACTGGGCTATCTTTATAGCATGTCTCTTTAAAGTGAAAGTGGAATTCCCCCTTTGTTTTTTCCTTTCCATTCACTCGGATCTCTTCCGTTTCATCTATTTTTTCCGGATCTTCCTGTTCTTCCGAACAAAGGGAAGGGTCTTCTTCGGCGGATCCCTCTTGTTCCTGTTTAGTCTCCTTCGTTTCGGAAGTTGTTTCTACATCGCTTTCTTCCTCACTTTCTCCCCTTTCTTCCATTTCTGAGGTTTCTTTCAGTTTCTTAGTGACAATAGGCGACGGCATTCTGCCTAAATAGTAGACACAGGTGATAAATAAGAGAATACTAAAGATTCGAGCCATAGAATTTCTCAATTCTGACACAAGGTACTTATTAGATCGAATAGAATGATTTTGCCGTATCCAGAATAATACCAATCCAACCCATTTCATGAATAAAATGTGACCAATTAACCAACCAACAAAACTACTTGTTACAAATAACATCTTGTTGTTG